TTATTCTTTTTTTTTCTCATGGCTCATATAACATATAATAAATAAAAAAATTATATACATTATAGACATAGTAAACCCAACATATAAATAAATCTTTATCGGCAATGCTCCGAAAGAGGGAAATGCCCTTTTCTCTGTTGTAAGGAAAGGAAAATCTCATCTACTGGGTTGTTTTATATATCTATTTTAGTTAAGAATTTCGCGTACAAATACAAGCGATCCTTAACTACATATGCATATGATCATATATGTATTACAAAAAAAGGAGGCTTTTCAATGCGAAATCTAAAAACATATCTTTCTGTGGCACCTGTGCTAAGTACTCTATGGTTTGGGTCTTTAGCAGGTTTATTGATAGAGATCAACCGTTTATTCCCGGATGCGTTGACATTCCCATTTTTTTCATTCTAGTTATTGACATAGGAAGGGCTTAAAAAGATTAGAGATACGCTAAATTCTCTCTGACGAATCCCTCTCCCTTTCTCTTCCTTTCTTTGTTTTGCTCTTTTGTCATTTTTTTGAGGATTAAAGAAAAAAAAGTGGGTTCAACCTCATCGAAATTTGGGCTCAGGCTCAAATTAATTTAATATTATTATATTAATATATTAAAATCATAGAGGGCAACAAAATTATACAAGATACTTAAATGAAATACTATTACTATACCGAGATTCTATCTAAATAATTAATAGTTAGAAATCATTGTATTACTTATTTTTCTTTTTTCTCTATTGATTGTAACAAAATCTTTCATAATAGGATTTCAGGTTAGCAACTTCTTTTTTTTTTTTTTCGTTTCGGATCGAAAATGAAAGAAAAGAATTGAGTGAATCCAAAATTCAAAGGAGGTTAGGTTCATGGCGAAGGGTAAAGATGTCAGAATAACAGTTATTTTGGAATGTAACAGTTGTCGAAAGGATAGTAATAAGGAATCACCAGGCATTTCCAGATATATTACCCAAAAGAATCGACACAATACGCCTAGTCGACTGGAATTGAGAAAATTCTGTCCCTATTGTTACAAACATATGATTCATGGGGAGATAAAGAAATAGATCAAAGAAAACCGCGTGTACCTTCCCTTCAGGATTCAAGAAAGGGGAACAAATTTTTCAAAATTACATATAATTATAAAATAACCAAATAAACCAATCAACTCCTATTTCCGTCAAATCCAAAATGAGAATTAAGAAATAGGATTTTAGAGATAAGGAATAAACCATGGAAAAATCCAAGCTTTTTCTTAAATCCAAGCGATCTTTTCGTAGGCGTTTGCCCCCAATTGGACCGGGGGATCGAATTGATTATAGAAACATAAGTTTAATTAGTCGATTTATTAGTGAGCAAGGAAAAATATTATCTAGACGAGTGAATAGATTGACTTTGAAACAACAACGATTAATTACTATTGCTATAAAACAAGCTCGTACTTTATCTTCGTTACCTTTTCTTCGTAATGAAGAATCTGCGAATAGAACTAAGTATACTCCTAGAACTACGGGTACTCGAACCAGAAAGAAATAGGTCTATTTCTCAATTGATTGAATCAAAATTCAAAAATGAAGAAGAAACCTTTTTTTATGGAAACGCATTCAGTTATTTTGACTACTTTTTAATAATCCTATTTCTTTTTACTCTCCCTTCCCGGAGTTCATTCTCCGGGGGACCTCCCTTTAAAGCATTCCGATGAATTCCCCCAATCAATCTCCTTATTTAATGATCTCATTGGAAAATGATCTCATTGGAAATTGTATAAAGACAATTTGTATTTGATATGGCTAGTTGTGCAAGAATTTTACGATTAAGAAGCAACCGTCTCTTGTACAGATTATTTATGGATCTACTATAACTATAGGATACCCCGTTCTCGCGAATTACTGCATTTATTCGAGTGATCCACAGACGACGAAAATTGATCTTTCGGCTTCCCCTATCCCGATGAGAAGAAGCCAAAGCTCGAATTCTTTGTTGAATAGCAGTTCGCATAAGTCTTGAATGGGACCCTCGAAAGGTTGATACACATAAACGCGTTTTTGTTCTACGTCTACGAGCTATATACCCTCGTCTAGTTCTGGTCATTGAAGCAAAATAAACTTTGATGAATAACTTAATTTATTTTTTCTTTCAGTCATCCCTCTCGTCTTTCCTAGTCTATTAATAACAAAACGGATTCTTCCGATGTATAAAATACAAATTCCAATGGCTTTTGCTGCTCTGACCTTCCCAACCACGATTTTTTTTTACGGGCATTTCACCTCGAAATAAGAAATTGTATTGATACTAGGTATCCAAAAATATTAAATTTCAAATTGAGTATAAATAGAGTATTGTATTAAAGTAGGAATACCTAGTAAAGGGAAATTTATAAATAAATAGTGGGTTCCTTCGTTTCTATGGTTACTTCGTAAACGGTGAGGTCCTTTCTATACACCGGAGCTCCTTCCCCATTCAATCAATGTTATTAGTAACTTGTACAGTTCACATTCTTTGACTCTACCCATGAATTATCCAATAATAGATCTTTTCACAATGAGATCTACTCATACAGTAACGGCATTTAATTATGAAAGTTGGCTAGGTAGCTGACCCTGTTAGTCCGTTCTTGCAAGAGTGAGAGCATAATTTTTCTGCTTCCTAAATACCAATTCCCCCGCTTAATGGACAACCATTTGCTACCACTGGGAGTTGCTTATCATCTACAATTAAGGTGATTGGATTTGCACCAATAGAAACCATAAATTTCATACACAATGTAGGTCTTTTGTTAGATAGTGAATGGAAAAATTCCATCCTATTCACTATTCATTGGTACTGGTCATTGATACTGGAAAAAGCGTTTTCTTTCTTTTGTTCCAGCTTATCTTATGATTTGAACGAGTCGCACATACACCCTAGTACATGTTCCTCGACGCTGAGGACATCCCCGAAGAGCGGGGGATTTTGTGACATTTTTGATTGGCTGTCTTGTGTTTCTAATAAGTTGTTTAATAGTTGGCATGCTGAATCATATACAAAATGGGCTGGTTTAGATCGATCCTAACCGGATGATTATGTTTTTTTTCTTCTATTTAATACTAGAAGAAAAAAAAACATAATCATCCGGTTAGGAATTGAACCTACCAACTATCCTTATCCCCTCCTAGTAACCCTCCCCCCAAAAATCGATTTATGAAATTAGAACTCGAAATCCTTGAATTAAACTCATCAATGAAAAGTAATAACGATATTTTTTATACCCTTTTTTTTAGTTCGGATGGAGCGGGATAATAATTTCTCATTCCGAATCTGTAAACGAACAAGATAAGAGATCAACAATACGATCGATGTCTTTAGGATCCTCGAATGGAATGGAAGTAGACCGACATTTCTATTGGGGCGTTGGCTCTGTTTCCTTGGTTCTAAGATGCTAACGTATTTTGTTTCATGAGTGCGAATCTTAGAGGACAATGTAAATCCGGAGTGTAAATTCGGTGGTGGGGTAAATTTTACTTAACTCCCCGGTATTTTAGCCGGTATTTAGGACTGATTCTGCTATAAGATCTATAATTCCATACTCTTTGGCTTCGCTTGCGTCCATAAAAGTATCTCTTTCCAGGTCGGCGGCTATAACCCAGTGGGGTTGTTGTGTTCGTACGGAATATATTTTTACGATTCTGTCGCGAAACTCTGAAATTGCTCTCGATTCTAGCGTATATCCTGGGATTTCTTGCTGATAAAAGGTACCAGCAGGTTGGTGGATCATTACCCTGATGATATAACATAATGAAAGGTCCCTCTATCTTCTATCGGGTAAAGGAAAGAGCTAAAGAATAAGAAGAAGCGGAGTATCTATATAATAGAAGCAAACGACAATATAGATTGATAAAAAAAAGGACAATCCAATATAGATAAAATTCAACAACCGTACAGGCAATTTTGGGGCATTGCATACGGCTCCACAATGGGATTTTTTTTCCCTTCCACGGGAAAAAAAAAGATCTATTGGATCCAGAAATTATCCGCCCATTTAACATCCTTGCTTTTGGGAGAGTGAAAAAGGAGTATGATGATTCCGTTGCTTCCGTGCTTTGGTTATTTAGGAATTTAACTCATATGAGATCGAGCAATCCCAAAGTTTCTTTTTTTTTTTTAGTACTCTTCGATAACATAAATTTGGCAAAATCATTTGTCGCGTGAAACCAAAAATATTTGCGACACTAAAATGAATTGCTGAGAGATATTCAGAGGTATTCCTTGATCGGAAAGATATTTTGTCTAAGCCAGCTCCCCCGATACACAATCTCACGTTATGAAAAACCATATGGGTATGTTCATACCGAATTGGAATGCCATGCTATTGTTACTCAGTAGTCTTATTCATTTTCCCCGGCTAAGGCATATAGTCTTCATTACTTTCTTATGTCATTTATAACTTTACTTTTTTATTTCATTTCTAAAAAAGCTTTCTCTCAACCTCTCAACTAAGGTTAAAGATACATTGGCGCCAAGCGCGAAGGAATGCTAAGCGTTTGGTAATTTCGCCTCCGACCAGAACGAAAGATGCCATTGAAGCGGCGACTCCCATACATACTGTATTTACATCTGGTATCACAAGTTGCATCATATCATAAATGCCTACTCCGGGTACTATCCACCCGCCAGGTGAGTTTATAAATAACCATTGCTCTAAGTCCTTATCCTCTATATTGAGAAATAGCATGAGCCCCATAACTTGATTTGCTAGTTCGTCCTCTATGGAGTCTCCTAAAAAAAGTAATCTTTCTCGATGAAGTCGGTTGATTAGGATAAAATTTTATCCCTTTTAGGAACCATACGCGCATTTTTGAATGCATATGGTTCATAAAAAAAAAAAATGGCAAAGCAAAGAAAGAATCAAAGTAAAGTATAGGTCCTCTTTTTTTTTTTTTAATACTTTCATACCTCCTAGAAACTTTTTGAATTAAACTCTCATTGATGTATGGTGTTTTATCTAAAAATTCCGATGTAAATTTCTTGTTCCT